GCAACGCTTCCTAAAAACAAAAAAGGGGGGGTTCCGTTGGACTAAGAGCGGGAGAAAGCGAGCGGATTCGCTAATTTTATTTCTGATCCTCAAATTAGTCCTCCCCCTGAAGTCTCAACGAATAATTGAAAGTTATTGCAGGAGTGAAATCTTGATATAATTTGAAAAAACAAGCGACAAGACCCAAGACCGAGGTAATAAAAAAAAGAATTTCACTCACATTTCTAGGATTAAACTAAACAAAAGGATTTGCAAATAAAAGTGCTAATGCCACGACTAGCCCATAAATTGTTAAAGCTTCCATAAAAGCCAGACTAAGCAATAAAGTACCTCGGATTTTACCCTCTGCCTCCGGTTGTCTCGCGATACCTTCGACGGCTTGTCCCGCAGCAGTACCTTGACCAACTCCAGGTCCAATAGAAGCCAGCCCTACGGCCAATCCAGCAGCAATAACGGAAGCGGCAGAAATCAGTGGATTCATGGTAAGCTCCTCGCACAAAAATAAAGAAATGGTTAATGATACAATCAACCAATGAATTATGAATTTTTATTCCTTCCGTCCATTATTAATCCTAAGATCGAGCCTGTCCTGTCGAAATAACAAAGACCTATGAATTCCAATTAAAGTAATAAGAATGTTGAATCATACGAACTACTTCGCTATCTCGTTTTTCATTCCTATCCATGGAGTTTTTAGAAATCCATACCATAGGATTCTAGTTCTTCCATTTCTTTGATCGGAACCGCATTCCTTTAGTTCAATTCTTCACTCCGTCTCTTCTATATGCTTGCTTTCGTCTGTTTATTTATTCGTCCCAAACGAAACAGAAGGACTTTTATTGGAATCCCCGGCAAAATTCACGGTGTGGTGGGAAAGGAAAAAGATATATGATCCTTCATATATAACTAGTAAATATCTAATATCACATATACATGTGTTTCTTCCATAACGTAAACCAACCATTTACATCTTTTATTCAACCGGATTTTAGAATTATTCGTTGAAACATACATAAGAGTTGGTTTTTGGTTTATAGCCATTACATATACTTAATATACTTACCCCTAACCCATTATTTTATGAAGTTTGTAAATTATTCGTTTCGTTTACTTTTCCTTATCCCGCATGACTACAAACAGACGAATTAATTAGTATGACTCATTACAAATCAATACAATATCAAGATTTGATACACAATTGCGCGCAATTAATCGGAATTTTTGCCAATCGGGGAAACTCAAATGAAATGGGAATAGTTTTTTAGAACATCGTTAATAGCATGTCGTAACCAGATCACATAACAATTCTTAATAAAAAATGCAAATTCTGAATTGTCATATTGTGATTAACTGAACAAATCGAAATAGAATATTTATTAGAAGGAAGGGGTATGACATAAATTGGCCAAACGAGAATCCTGGGAAAAGGATCTTTTAGATCTCTTTCCTTTTTTGACTACTTACTACTACTCTAAATCATATATACTCTATTTGTATATATTATGTTCCAAACTAGTTTATCTGAATTGCCCATACGTTGCGGTGGGATAAACTCAAAAAATTCAAAGATAGTCAATGATGCCCCTCCATGGATTCCCCTATATAAGCCGCGGCTAAAGTTGCAAAAATAAGAGCTTGAATACCGCTTGTAAATAATCCAAGGAACATGACAGGTATAGGAACCACTGAAGGTACTAAAGAAACAAGAACAACAACTACTAATTCATCGGCCAATATATTCCCAAAAAGTCGAAAGCTAAGTGATAGGGGTTTTGTGAAATCTTCTAAGATGTTAATAGGTAAAAGGATTGGGGTTGGTTGAATGTATTTACCAAAATAACCCAATCCTTTTTTTGTAAGCCCCGCATAGAAATATGCCACTGACGTAGGTAAAGCTAAAGCAACAGTAGTATTTATATCATTAGTGGGTGCGGCTAACTCCCCATGAGGTAACTGTATGATTTTCCGAGGTAAAAGAGCACCTGACCAGTTAGAAACAAAAATAAATAAGAACATAGTTCCAATAAAGGGAACCCAGGGACCATATTCTTCTCCAATTTGAGTTTTACTCAAGTCTCGAATGAATTCAAGGACATATTCGAAGAAATTTTGACCGCCGGTAGGAATGGTTTGTGGGTTTCGAACAGCTATAGCGGCAGAACCTAGTAAGATAGCCATTACGACCCAAGAAGTAATAAGTACCTGGGCATGTACTTGGAAACTCCCTATTTGCCAATAGAAATGCTGGCCTACTTCCACACCGGATATATCGTATAGCCCTTTTAGTGTGTTGATGGAACATGGTAGAACATTCATATTGACCTCTGACAAAAATAGAACTTAAAAAGTAATTATTTTGATTCAACCATCTCTTTCTTGATTCGCCCACTTGTATATTATATTTCGGATACCAAGTAATTACATAATATTCCCGGCACTTTTTATCTCTTTTTTGATATTCATAATATAATATAGTAACCGATTCCATAAATCTATGGAGTTCCCGAAGTAATTGACTTATCTTATTATTAATCAACGATTTCTTATATAGCTAGAACGACCCTCACAAATTGCAGCTATTAATTTGTTAAGAATGAATCGGATTGACGCTATAGCATCATCATTGGCGGGAATCGAAATATCTGCAAGATCCGGGTCACAATTTGTATCGATTAGACAAATGGTTGGAATGCCCAAAGTGACACATTCTCGAAGAGCCGTATATTCTTCTTGCTGATCAACGATGATTACAATATCAGGCAAACCTGTCATATATTTAATGCCACCCAGATATGTTTGCAAATGAGATAATTGTCTCTTCAACATTGCTGCATCTCTTTTCGGAAGACGGTTGAACCGTCCCATCTTTTGTTCCGCTCTCAAGTCCCTGAACCTTTGAAGTCTCGTTTCTGTAGTGGACCAATTCGTTGACATACCGCCGAGCCATTTTTTATTAACATAATGGCATCGAGCCCTTATTGAAGCCGATGCTACTGAATCTGCTGCTTTATTTTTGGTACCAACTATTAAGAATTGTTTTCCCCTACTTGATGCATCAAAAACTAAATCGCAAGCTTCTGATAAAAAACGCGCAGTTCTAGTAAGATTTGTGATATGAATACCTTTACGTTTTGCAGAGATGTAAGGTGCCATTCTAGGATTCCATTTCCTAGTACCATGACCAAAATGCACCCCCGCTTCCATCATCTCTTCCAAATTTATGTTCCAATATCTTCTTGTCATTTCTCCCCACACTCCCTCTTTTTTTTTTTTAAGAGACGAGATACCTTGAAATAAAAAATTGTTCCGATGGAACATTCTACCGGAGATTGAACAAGGATACGAGGTCCAAGCGATTACTTCCTTTCTATTCGTTATAACCAGACCCGGTAGTTAAAGTTAAGTTCAAAAGATGAATCCGTTCTTAGGAATCAATAAAGCCCATATTGTTCTGATATATCCTGGAAATTCTTTGGAATACAAGAAGAAAAAAATTCTCTGTGGTGGAACAAAATATCTTTCATGCCCCCTTCAAATAGATTCTTATTTTTGATTTCCAACGAAATATTGCGGTGTTGACTTGAACGGTGCACTAATCCTTTGAAGCCGGTACCAACAGGTATCATACCCCCCAAAACAACGTTCTCTTTCAGACCCTTCAACCAATCGATACGACCTCGTAGAGCCGCTTTTGCTAAAACGCGAGCGGTTTCTTGAAAACTCGCTTCGGATATAAAACTTTGAGTATTCAGAGACGCCCTCGTTATTCCCAATAAGACGGCTCGGTAACAGATCGCTTCTTCCAACGCACGCCCTGTTCGTTCCGCTCGCAACAATCCAATAAGTTCGCCGGGTGAAAAAACATTAGACATTCCATCTTCTGAAACCAACACTTTTGATGTTATTTGACGTACAATAATTTCGATATGCCTATTATGGATCTGCACTCCCTGTGATCGATAAACCTTTTGAATCTTATTAACCAAAGAGATACGACTTTGCGCTATGGTTAGCTCAGCGCCAATCAGGAATCCCCAAGGAATCCCAAGAATTCTTGTTATACATCCGTTCCAACCCTCCACCCTCCTTTCTAAGTTCATTGATATTGAATCAATCGAACGCACTTCTAACACTTGTTCGACTTTTGGAAGACCCTGCGTTATATCACCAGATCTTGATTTTTCATATATAAATGTAACTAATGTATCCCCTTCATAAAGTATTTCTCCATAATGACCATGAACGGTTGCTCCCGAAGTAGACAAATAGGGCTTAGCAGATCTTATTACTAAAGAGTCAACATGAACAATTAGAACCTGACCAGATTTTAGATGTGGTCCATATTTAGATATAGATACATTTTCACAAAAAAACTGTCCAAGACTTATTATTATTGAGGGTTCTTCACAATAATCCTGATGGAGAAAATACCAATTCCAATTCAATGGATTTAAAATCATGTTACTGCATGGATCGGAATTATAAATTCTCCCATTTTCATCCATTAAAAAATATTTAACTATTTGAAAAGCCTGTTTTAAATTGTCAAGTAGCAAATATTTATTCACCGAGATCTGATTATGAGTTATTAAATGGTAAAATGAATAAAAATTCGCAATTTTATTAGGGACAATCCCTAAAGGACCCAACGAATTCGTAATTGGAAGTACGGAATCCCTTTTATTTTTAGTTGATTTTTTTGTCACATTTTTATATTTCAAACCGTTGAATGGCCCTATTCGAAAACAATTAGATGATGACAAAATTATCAAAGACTGGCATTCCTTATCTCTATTCAACAACGTACGAATAGTTCCTTGATGTTGGGTAAGTGATTGTTGAATCCTTGCCTTGGAATAAAAAGGATTGAGATTGATGCGATCTGCTCCATTGACGAGAATCAATTCTGACCCTGCCGGAGCATTCCTTTTTCTGGTATACGAAATAGGGGACTTCACAAAATCCATTCTTATGAAATCTTGAATCAAATTATTTACCTT